TTGAAAAAAAGATCTATCTTCACTATACTGAACTGAACAGTGGCGCGGCAGCAGATATTCACTGAACATTTGGGGTTGACAAAATAATCCATATTCGCTATACTGAATATTGAACGCGGTCCGTCACACTTTCGGGACTCCACATTGTCTTTGTATTATTAAGTATTATTAATGGACGGACTTGCAGCTCGGTAAACCGAATACCGAGTAGTTCATAAAATCACTTTGACTGATATTATATTCGAATCATTATGAATAAGAACACACAAGTGAAGATGGGGAATAACACACCCCGATTGCTGGAAAAGGGTCGTATTAAACTTGAGATTCCGATTCATGGAAACTCAGAGGTTTAAGAGGAATCGTCATACGCGCACTTTTGGACTCAGTGCGAGAGTTCCGAGGCGTTGCAGTATAACCAAGAGTTCAAAACGGATCTGAACGTTTGTAACCACTGCAACTCTCATCTCAAAGTCAAGAGTTCTGACAGAATTGACTTTGTTGTCGATTCGAAAACTTTTGATTCGATGGATCAAGGCTTGTCCTGTGTGGATCCCTTTGAGTGGGATTCAGAGGAAGCTCTTTTTCAAGAGAACTTTTGGCAATATGTACAAAACGAGATTACTAATAATGAATTTTTTTCCTCTGGTGTGGAGAAGGAAGAAGGGGGATGGGAACGAGGAAAGGCCCCCGGATTCAGAAGATCCATGTGGGTACCCTCATTCCTCCTGGAAAATCTTTCAGTCTAGTCTTAGATTTGTAAGCGGTGATCCCGATTTCAATCCATATATACAGACGTGTAAGGTGTTTCATGATTAGAAAACGGTACTTAAGGCAGAATAAGGACGTTCGAGAGGAAAGGAGGCTGCTAGATTCTGCAGTTCTTTTCTGTTTCGTAGAATTTCTGCGCAACATCTGGGATGAAGAAAATACGCTATTGGATCGGGTATTCGGTAGGTCTAGGCGGGAGTCTTTGTTATGGAACCTGAACCTGCTGACGTTGCTTTTTTATAACGACATAATACAAATCGGAAGACTCTTCAGAGCACAAGGCCGATTCTACAGAATCTGGGCTTTGGGAAAGTACAGCCCAAAAATCAGAGAAACAGGACGAAGACGAGAAGAAAACTATTGAGGATATAGACCTAGAGAAGTATAAAGAGGAGCAAGAAGCCTTCGAAAATTTATATTTATAAGATCCCTTATCAAGACCGTATCTTTGATTATAAAAAAGACACGGGATTGCCTGAAGCTATTCAAACAGGCAAAGGTCAGCTAAACGCTATTCCTTTCTTTTTTGGGGCTATGGAGTTTTGGTTTATGGGGGGGTAGTATGGGATCCGTAGTAGGTGAGAGAATTGCCCGTTTAGTCGAATCTGCTAGCAATAGAGTTTGACCTATGGTTCGAGTGTGTGCTTCCGGGGGGGCGCGCATGCAAGAAGGAAGTTATAGCTTGATGCAAATGGCTAAAATATCTGGCAGGCACTTTGCATTCTTTTCGCAAAGAGGCAAATAAAAAGCTCAATTTACTCTACTTAGCACTCCTTGCATCTCTGATCTGACTACTGGTGGGGTGGTTGCTAGTTTTGGTATGTTGGGCGATCTCATTATTGGTGAACCCAACGCAACCTTTGCATTTCCAGGTAAAAGAGTAATTGAGGAAACATTGAAGGTGCTAGTACCCGAAGGTTCACAAGAGGCTGAACCTCTATTCGAAGCGGGTGTACTCGATCAAATCGTACCGCGTATCCTCTTAAAGGGTGTTTTTACCCACTTATTTGAGTTGCACGCTTTTTTTTTCTTTGAATCAAAATGCAATGAACAACCAAGTCTTTACTTGATTGTTCAAGGTACGCGATCCAATAAAAAATCGAGTAAGTTAGAGCCTTTTTTTAACTTCTATTAACAAGAGAAAGCGACCTTCGGAGAAATGAAGCAAGGCAAAGAGAATTTCATGCTCTTTGTCTTGCGTATCTGGATAGAATTATCCATATTGAATTTCTAATTCAAACGTCCTTCTATATCTTTCCAGTGGTGAAAATCCTCATTCTTTTTATTAAGAATCTTTGTTGTTGAATTGGAGAAGATTTCTCGGGAATTTGAAAGAAACTCTTTCTTTATTAATATGAAATTCATTTCTTAAATGAAAATGAGAAGACAAGAACAATAGAATAATAAGAGAATAAAAGAAAAAGAATAATCATGAGATAATAATGAGAATCAAAATGTAAAGTAGATTAGTCTACATCTATCTCATGTAGAAATAGGAAGAAGTCCTTTTATTTAGTTATACATTACTTGCACTTATTATACATACCCACTTCATTATCCTTAGTATCATTTTATATGAAATACGCATTAGAATTCTTTCAAATTAGGATACCTTTTTAACATAACAATAATAGGGACAAATATTAGGTCAAACAAATAGGTAAAAATAGGAAAGTCAGCCCATTCTATGACAACTTTCAATAACTTACCCTCCATTTTAGTGCCTTTAGTAGGCCTAGTATTTCCGGCATTTGCAATGGCTTCTTTATTTCTTCATGTTCAAAAAAACAAGATTTTGTAGATCCGATGGAGCAAAATCTTTTCTATTTTTTTTTTCAATTCAAGACTTAAATATAACATAGATATTCGATTTAGTAGAATATGATAGAACATGTGGCTTTCCTCGAAGAGAAATGGCAGAAGTCTTGTGCATGTACAAAGATGCTCTATCGTGAAATGAATTCTAGTTTTTTTATTGACAAAGTCACAAGTAAAATGAAATTGATTTAGGTTATTCTTCCAATGAAAAAGTGAAAGCGGGTCTAGTATGAGTTGTCGATCTGAAAATCTATGGCTAGAACTTATAGCGGGGTCTCGAAAAACAAGTAATTTGATCTGGGCTCTTATCCTTTTTTTAGGTTCATTCGCATTCTTATTGGTTGGAACTTCCAGTTATCTTGGCAGAAATTGGATATCTTTATTTCCGTCTCAGCAAATTCTTTTTTTCCCCCAAGGGGTCGTGATGTCTTTCTATGGAATCGCGGGTCTCTTTATAAGCTCTTATTTGTGGTGCACAATTTCATGGAATGTAGGTAGTGGTTATGATCGATTCGATAGAAAAGAAGGAATAGTGTGTATCTTTCGTTGGGGATTCCCCGGAAGAAATCGTCGTATCTTCCTACGATTCCTTATGAAAGATATTCAGTCTATCCGAATAGAAGCTAGAGAGGGTTTTGATGCTCGTCGTATCCTTTATATGGAAATCAGAGGTCAGGGGACCATTCCCTTAACCCGTACTGCCGAGAATTGGACTCCACGCGAAATTGAGCAAAAGGCTGCTGAATTAGCCTATTTCTTGCGTGTCCCGATGGAAGTCTTTTGAAATAAATGAACCGAAGAAATAGAAGAAATGCTTTCGGCAGCAGGGAATAAACGTATGGATGTTCTTTAGAAATCTTTTTTCTGCATAACCTATTTTAAGTTTATTCAAAATCAAATAAGCATTCATTATTCAAAAATGACGGATGAAAAAATGAAAAAAAAAAAAAGAACCACTCCCTTTCTATATCTTGCATCTATAGTCTTTTTACCCTGGTGGATCTCTCTCTTATTTAAGAAAAGTCTAGAATCTTGGGTTACTAATTGGTTGAATATCAGTCAATCCGAAACTTTTTTGAATGATATTCAAGAAAAAAGGCTTATAGAAAAATTCAGAGAATTAGAGGAACTCCTTTTCTTGGACGAAATGCTAAAGGAATGTCCGAAACTAGATCTACAAAAGTTTCGTATAGGAATCCACAAAGAAACGATCCAATTGATGAATATGTACAATGAGGATCGTATCCATACGATTTTGCACTTATCGACAAATATCATCTCTTTCGTTATTCTAAGTGTTTGTTCTATTCTGGGTAATGAAGAACTTGTTATTCTGAACTCTTGGATGAAAGAATTCTTATATAATTTAAGCGACACAAAAAAAGCCTTCTGTCTTGTTTTATTAACTGATTTTTGTTTCGGATTCCATTCGGTCAGTGGTTGGGAATTACTAATTGACTCCGTCTTTGGATTTATTCATAACGATCTAATGAGATCTCTTCTTGGTTCCCTTTTACCATCCCTTTTACATACCTTTTTTAATTGTTGGACATTCCATTACTTAAACTGTGTATCCCCGTCACTTGTAGTGCTTTATGATTCAATAGTTGAGGGCGACTGAAAAAAGATCTGATCCGACGATACAATTCCCATCTTTATTGCTTTGTACACAAAGCCGTATTTACCCCTTCTACCCCTCTGGAGGTCCTATATTCCAGTAAACTACTTTGGTAAATAGCAGAATTGTAGGTAGGAAACTATACTAGTAACCCACCTCATTTTATTGTAGAAATTTTGAGATCAATGATTGGACCAGGACCATGCAAACTAGAAAGACCCTCTCTTGGATAAAGGAAGAGATTACTCGATCCATTTCCCTATCGCTAATGCTATCTATAATAACTCATGGATCCGTTTCAAATGCATATCCCATTTTTGCGCAGCAAGGTTATGAAAATCCGAGAGAAGCGACTGGGCGTATTGTATGTGCGAATTGTCATTTAGCCAATAAGCCTGTGGATATTGAGGTTCCACAAACGGTACTTCCTGATACTGTATTTGAAGCAGTTGTTCGAATTCCTTACGATCTGCAACTTAAACAAGTTCTTGCTAATGGTAAAAAAGGGGCTTTAAATGTAGGAGCTGTTCTTATTTTACCCGAGGGGTTTGAATTAGCCCCTCCGGATCGTATTTCGCCCGAGATGAAAGAAAAGATAGGCAATCTTCCTTTTCAGAGCTATCGCCCCACTAAAAAAAATATTCTTGTGATAGGTCCTGTTCCTGGTCAAAAATATAGTGAAATCGCCTTTCCTATTCTTTCCCCGAACCCCGATACTAATAAGGATGTTCATTTCTTAAAATATCCCATATATGTAGGCGGGAACAGGGGAAGGGGTCAGATTTATCCTGAC